TAAGTGGATCGATCAAGTATCCGAATTCTAACGAAAAATCATTATTAATAATCCAAGACCATACATATTGATAGACAGAACTACTATTTATTTGCTGAATAGAAAGATTCATGGAAAAAATCATGACTATACTTAACAATAAAACGCTCTGAAAAGCCCACATACGGCGAAGACTTTTTGTTGCCGTCGGAAAAAGAAGAAGTCCCAACCCTATTAACATAGGAACTGGAAGTGGAAGAAAAGGTATTATCCACGCATATTGATATGTCTGTTCCATAAAAAAAGTTTTTTATTCTTAATTAATTGTTTCCGATTCACCGGATCTTACCTTTCGAAAAAGTCAATAAAAAATCAAGATATGCACTAACTGCTTTAAGAAGTTTATATTAGTATTTATTAATATTAATTAAATTATTATTCTGAGTCTTTTCAAAACCGTTCAAATATTCAAAACAAGAAGTTACAATTGGTCAAATGATATGACCAAGTGACATATAAAAACGAATACTTATAATAGGAAAATAAAAATATAATAATTTATCGTAATCGTAATAAAAATTTATATTCATAGAGCAAGGATAAAAATTTAGCCGAAAAAGAGTACTTGATGCTGATATGAATTATAAGATTAACTAAGGTCATCGGTCTAATGAAATAAAAACTCTTGATTTTAGTTAGTTTATTTCAATTCATTAACTAATTTTCAATTAATTAACTAATTCATTATGGGATTGATTGTTTTCCATTTCAATCAAAACAATTTATTAGTAAAGTTTAGAAAATTATAGATCTAAAATGAACTTTTTTAGTGAGAAAGGATAAAAAATGACTGAGATCCTTTTTTATCAAACCACGTATCTTTTAACAGATTTATTACTAGTCTCATTCGAATTTTAAAATTGAATTTAGTTGTATTTTTTATCAAGTTTGACTAAAAACAGACTCAATTTATTAGTCAAAAGTACAATCCTGGTATTTTATTATATGTAAATCAAGTATAGAATGACGAAAATAAAGGTCTTTTAGATTCTTTTTTTATTTTATTAAGTTTGATTTGATTTCTATGACATGCAGATTCTAAAGATATAACTTTGAGAGATAAACAACGAGAACTAAGAGTTCCAAACCAAAAATCTTTGGTTTTACGGAATCACTATTTTGTTATTTCGAGTCATTTTTGATCCAATTTTCCTGGATCTTTGACATATCTATATTTCTTTTTTATGAAGAGAATATTATTTAGAGAAAAATAGATAATGAATAAGAAATAATAATAAGAATTGAACAATAGATGTCTTTCACATCCAACTATAACAATGAGTAACTTCTTCTTTTTTAAATGGCAGTTCCAAAAAAACGTACTTCGATATCAAAGAAGCGTATTCGTAAAAATATTTGGAAAAGGAAAGGATATTGGGCGTCGTTAAAAGCTTTGTCATTAGGGAAATCTCTTTCTACCGGGAATTCAAAAAGTTTTTTTGTACGACAAACAAATAAGTCCTAAAATATTGGAATAATCGAAATGCATTTGATTCAAAAAATTGGATCAGTAATTTGTTAATATCAAATCAAAGTTAATATAAAATTAACAATAGACAGTCCCTATATAAATCAAATCAAACTTCATATTAATATGAAATAGAATCTTAATCTTATAAAAAGAATAAATAAAAAAATACAATTTTTTTTTATTTTTAGTATGTTTTCACTCATATTTTGGTGGTGGGGAGTCTTTTTTTCCCCATCGACCTTTACAATAATTAAAATTTTTTATCTTTTTCGGGAAGGGCAGATTGTTGAAACTAATTGATTCCATGTTAAAAATTTTTGTATAACTTTCTAACTTCTTAATTTATTGCATTTACCATATGTAATGGATTTACCATATATCTCCAATTTTCAGCCATCAATAAAAGAATCAATAAAAGAACTTGATTGTTGAGATATTATTATGTACAAGTGTCAATTTGCAGTAATCCAAATCCAAAATAGTTTTAGATTCATTGAGAAAATTTCTTTTTTGTTTCAAATTTATGATTATGAAATCAGATAAACCAGAAATAATGACATGACAATAAGAGTAAAAAATAAAAAAAGTTTTTTTATTCTAGCGAGAGAATTCTATAGCTGCAAGAGTTCGATTTTAGAATCGCATAAACTACGTAAAAGCCCTAAGATAAAAATGGAACTTAAAGGAAAATAAATGAAACTAATGAAACTAATGAAACTAATGAACCTTCAAATTGACTTTTGAACTCATTTTTTTTATCAATTTGATTGAATTTTTACTAAAAAAACTTATTTGATTGAATTGACTTGTTCAATCTCGACTATTGAATATAAATAGGCTATTATGAATTCCAGCAAGCCGCTATGGTGAAATCGGTAGACACGCTGCTCTTAGGAAGCAGTGCTAGAGCATCTCGGTTCGAGTCCGAGTGGCGGCATGCCATCTTCTAAACGAGATCCAATAGATCCTATAATAAAAATAAATTAAATT